CTAAAACTAAAATTCTGGGAAGAGCCCGTTCATTGAAATATAAAATTTAGGACGAATTTGGTTGGAATAAAATTCCAATAATCTGTATCCCTTTGCTTTCGAGATACAAATATGGGAATCCTGGAAATATCTCTTTGATTGAAAGAATTTTATTCATAAAATACATTACTCCACTAGAATCCAATGTAAGGTAATAAATGAAGATATTTTTTAAATAATTCAAAACATGTTGCAGAACGATCTAGAAAACAATTGATATGGTTTGATTCCTCAATCGATTCGTAGTACCTCTAGAGTCCACTTCTTCCCCATACTACGAGTGAAAGTGAAAAAGTAAAGACTACCATTAAAGCAGCCCAAGCGAGACTTACTATATCCATGTGAATTATGTCCCCTATCTCTATGAAAGAATTATTACATTATTGCTCATTAATAATAGTCGAATCAACGGCGCAGAGTCAAAAAGGGACTCTGACCGAACACTGTTGATGAACTAATCCCAATAACTTCTACTAAATTCCTATACGACTTTTAATTGGGAAAGACTAAACACAAGTAAAATAGGCAATGACACCTTAATGGAATGTTACGAATGGAACATATAGGAATAATAAGGCCTGTTCTTTTTGCCCGTTTTTATCTTTATAGAAGTTAATTATATTCTCCATTCAGTCTAATATTGAATGTGAACGCTCATAAATTCTCGTGAGTCTGTATAGATATATAGTAAGTACTCTTATTATTAAGTATATTTAAGTATATGTATATAAAGGCTCTTCCGGTCTTTACACAACTAAACTGCTAATTTAATTAGATTTCGTATCTGGTCTATCCAACGGAATTCAAGACTTAGCCAGTATACACTACATTAGTAGTAGAATAGAGGAGAGGGGATCTGGAAGTCGTGATAGCCCTTCCACCATTAGAATCTTTTTAATCCTAGATGCAAAGATTTACTATAATCTTTTAGAAAACACCCAGGCCGAATGCACAATCCGTTTCTGCTGCCGGGGAAAAAGGGGTGAGTTATATATCAACAGAACAGAATAAGAGATTTCGAGTCTTTTATTGATCAGGCGACACCCGGATTTGAACTGGGGAAAAAGGATTTGCAGTCCCCCGCCTTACCACTCGGCCATGTCGCCAAAATAATACAAAAAAACAAGTTGATGGCAAATTTGAACCATGAACTATTGACTCCTGGCTGCAAATTCATGAATGAGTCTTGGATTTGAATATCAAATTTTGTTTTCCTAATGACACAAGAAACTAAAAAATGATACATAACTAATCAGTATTTTTTATTTTCAATTTCTCCATTTCAATTATAACAATATAATTATAACAATATATATGGGTAGATGTAAACCCCAGAACATAAATTGTTACACAGATATCTAATCGGTTATCTTATTTATATATGTTGCCTATAGGGAATTCTCATAAAATTTTTGTGTTTCAAATTTGAATTTTCATGGAATAAAAATGGAAGGGCAATATTAGGGGAAGACTTATATATCTATATCTATATCTGTTTAATAAATACAACCCCTCTTATAGACTTCACAATCCTTAGCCATATGCTAAAAATTCTATAGGTAAAACACCTCTCTTCTCTGTGAATCCTTTTCTTTGAACAACGGAATCTATAAATGTGTTTAAGTACTAAAAAATCGACTCTATATTCTATTGTTTCTGAGTTTTATGTTTTTATCTTATCGAAAAGATCAAATGCCGAATCCATTTATTTTTCTGGTATTCAAGCAGATTGGAATATGTAATATCATAATAATGGTAGAAATTTAATCTATTTTGATATTCTATACAAAATTCCATAACTTCGTAAGCCTAAGTAGCAGAATTATGTTTCCAGGAATGTTTTATAAATTTCTTTCCATTTGTATCTGTTTCTCAAATTCCAATTTGAGTAGAAAAATTTTTTTATTCCCCCGTTCATAGTTAATACGTATTTCATACATTCTATTCCAGATATGGAGTTGGGCTCAATTTCATGTGATTCAGTAAACATAATAAAAATTCCATCATTGCTAGATCATCTATATGATTCCATGAAGAATGAGCGAATACTGGGATTTTTATATTTTATAAATGGGAAATGCAAAATGCTCCGAGATGTAAATGAAGGAATGTCTACAATACCTGGCTTTAATCAGATACAATTTGAAGGCTTTTGTAGGTTCGTGGATCAGGGCTTGACGGAAGAACTTTATAAGTTTCCAAAAATTGAAGATACCGATCAAGAAATTGAATTTCAATTATTTGTGGAAACATATCAATTAGTAGAACCGTTGATAAAAGAAAGAGATGCTGTGTATGAATCACTCACATATTCTTCTGAATTATATATATCCGCGGGACTCATTTGGAAAACCAGTAGGGATATGCAAGAACAAACTATTTTTATTGGAAACATTCCTCTAATGAATTCTCTGGGAACTTCTATAGTAAATGGAATATATAGAATTGTGATCAATCAAAT